AAAAGTATAGGGCTTTGTCACCTCTCCAACTATCTCCCCATTTGGTAGGATTTTGTTGGCCCAAGCCCTTATTTGTTGAGGAGACACTAATCCAATTCGAAGTTGTTGATGTTTATACCGGTCGATCATAGAATAGAAATTCTGATTCATTCGGATCAAACTTCCTTCCGATTAATCTGAAAATTCTTTTCAGATACAAGGAAATGGTTCAGTTCCAGAGCCAAAGATCGTAGTTCTCGAACGAGTAATCGAAAAGATTCTGGGGCATCCTCAGGATTAGGTACTGTTCCTCCAATGATCGTAGCACCAAGTAATTCTTGACGAGCTCTAATATGATCAGATTTATAAGTAAGCATCTCTTGTAAAATATGAGCAACACCAAATCCTTCTAGAGCCCAAACTTCCATTTCCCCTACTCGTTGCCCCCCTTGCTTAGCCCTTCCTCTAAGGGGTTGTTGTGTAACAAGTGCGTAATGCCCACTCGAACGTCCATGGATTTTATCATCAACTTGATGAATTAATTTTAGGATATAGGACTTGCCTATTAGAACAGGTTGTTCAAAAGGATCTCCTGTTCTTCCATCAAATATTCTGCTTTTTCCCGGAAACTCGGGTTCAAATACCCATGGGTTTTTTGTTTGCTTACTGGCTTCATATAATTCGGAAAACACTAGTTTTCTCGAAGCCTCTTGCTCGTATCTCTCATCAAAAGGTGCTATTCTATAATGTCTCTTTAGTATATCCCCTGCTAACCCGAGCGAACATTCAAATATCTGTCCTACATTCATTCGTGAGGGTACTCCTAATGGATTGAAGACCATATCAACAGGTGTTCCATCTTGCAAGTAGGGCATATCTTGTCTAGACAAAATTTTAGAAATGATACCTTTATTCCCATGTCTTCCAGCTACTTTATCACCCACTTTGATTTCACGTTTCTGTAAAATATATACACGAATCTTTTCTGGATTATAGCTGGAACCCGTCTTTTTCTGGATCCATCTCACATCAATAACTCGACCTCTTCCGCCTATAGGTAGTTTTAGAGAAGTTTCTTTTGAAGTGGATACCTGAATGCCAAGTATGGCTCGTAATAATCTATCCTCGGGGGCATACGAGGATTCGTTCGCTGTCTGAGGTGTTAATTTACCTATTAAAATATCGCCGGTTTCTATCCAAGATCCCAGCATTACAATTCCATTTCTGTCTAAATTTCGGAGTAAATGAGCCTCTAAATGGGGTATTTCCTTAGTAATTCTTTCGGGACCTTGACTTGTCACATGAGTCTGAATTTCATATTTCCGTATGTTAAAAGAAGTATAAATATCTTCACACACTAGCCGTTCGCTAATTAGTACTGCGTCTTCAAAATTGTAACCTTCCCATGGCATATAAGCGACTAATACGTTTTTTCCTAAAGCGAGTTCCCCACCAACTGTAGCCGCCCCGTCTGCTAAAATTTGCCCCTTTTTTATACATTTACCCTGCTGAACCTGAGGTTTTTGATGCATACAAGTATTTTTGTTGGAACGTTGATACATAATTAATGGAATGCTTATAGTGTCCCCATTACTTGATAAAATGATCTTGTGAGTATCAGTATAAATGATCTTTCCTTCGCGTTCAGCTATAACAGACACCCCCGAATCTAGAGCCGTTTGGCGTTCCAGCCCAGTTCCAACAATGCACTTCTCGGATCGAGAAAGAGGAACTGCTTGGCGCTGCATATTAGAACTCATTAAAGCCCGATTCGCATCATTATGCTCAATAAACGGAATGAGGGAAGCTCCAATAGAAAAATATTGGAAAGGAAAAATACTTCTAAAACGAATCTGTTCCCATGCAATAGTCAAAAATTCTTGACGGTATCGAGCCGGAACAACTTGTTCCTCTTGAACACCCCGATTCAGGGCCAAAGAATTTCCTGCAGCTACCATATAATATTCATCTCTATTTGGTGATAAATAAATTATCTGTGCCTCTTTTGATCTCTCAGACATTTCATAAAGCGGACTCTCTATAGATCCCCAAGGACCAATCCTCACATGAATAGCTAAAGATCCAATAAGTCCAACATTGATTCCTTCAGACGTGTCAATTGGGCAAATACGCCCATAGTGGCTCGGGTGGATATCTCGTATCCGAAAGCTAGCAGTTCGTCCCGTCAATCCTCCAGGACCCAAATAACTCAATTTTCGCCCATGAACAATTTGTGTCAATGGATTAGTTCGATCCAAAACTTGAGATAAAGGGTGTAGGCCAAAAAAGGATTCATAAGTGGTTGTTAATGAAGTTGAAGTTACCAAATTTTGAGGAGTCGGTATCAATTTATGTCGGATTGCTCCACATATAGTTCCTCGAATCGAATTTTCTAAACGAACAAGAGCCAATCCGAATTGATCTTGTAACAGATCTGCTACAGAACGAATACGTTTATTTTTTAAGTGATTCATATCGTCAAATGTACCCATTCCAAATTTAATTCCGATCAAATGATCCGCAGCAGCCAATAGATCTCGTGGTAACAAAAATGTATTGTTCTGAGGTATATCAAGATTCAGTCTCCGGTTCATATTTCGTCGACCAATCCTTCCTAATTCACATTTTTGTTGAAAAAATTTCTTTTGTAATTCCTTACATAAGGACTCAGAAAATACCGGATCCCCACCGACACAAGCAAATTGTTGATAAAACTCCAAAATGGCATTTTCTTTGGATCCAATCTTTTTTTTCTCCTTATCATTCGAGAAAGACAAGAAAATTTCAGGGTAACAAACATTATCTAGAATTTCTCTTAGATTTGAACCCATAGCTGATGATAAAACTAAAATAGATATTTTTTGTTTCCTACTTACACGTGCCCATATCCTTGTTCTTCTATCAATTTCTAATTCCGATCTTCCTCCCCAATCTGATATTATAGTGCTGGTATAAACAGCATTTCCGTTATGATCCAATTCTGAACGATAGTAAATACCGGGACTTTGCAATATTTGATTGATCACAATTCTGTATATTCCATTTACTATAGAGGTTCCCAGGGAATTCATTAGAGGAATGTTTCCAATAAAAACAGTTTGTTGTTGCATATCCCTACCGGTTTTCCAAATTACTCCCGCAGGGACATATAATTCAGAAGAATATGTGAGTGATTCATACACAGCATCTCTTTCCTTTATCAGGGGCTCCACCAATTGATACCTTTCCACAAATAATTGAAATTCCATTTCTTGATCTCTATCTTCAATTTTTGGAAACTTATGAAATTCTTCCGTTAAACCCTGATTAATGAACCTACAAAATCCCTCAAATTGTATCTGACTAAATCCAGGTATTGTGGACATTCCCTCATTTCCATTCCGAAGCATCTTAATCTTAAGTTTCCTATTTTTTTTTATTGGAAAAATTCAATTATTGATTCACTATTCATCGACCCATATGGATCGACTTAGCAATAATAGAATGTATATTCTGTTTACTGAATCACATAAAATTTTAGTCAACTCCATATATCTATTTCAAACGTATGAACGGAGATGGAACGGCGGAATAAAGAACATTTTGGGCGCAGGTTCAAATTTTCGACGGGTTAAATTGAAAAAATATTTCTGGAAAAAAATTCTGTTACTTACACTTATGGAGCCTTGTTCAAAATTGGTCCAACTTCTACCTAACGTATTAGTATGATATTACGACCCGACGGGATACCACAAAAAGGAATGATTGAGATTGAATCTCCTCTTTATATCTATATAAATGAAATAAAGACAGAATAATCAGAAGTAGTATAGAGTTTTCCCTTTTTTAACACAAAAAATAGAATTTAATGTTCCAAAAAGAATTGGCGGATTTTTTTTGGTAGGGAGGGAAATTTATAGAATACGCTTGAATTGTGTAACTTAATATAAATATACTAAAAAAAAATATATTGTATTTATTAAGTACATGTTGATACGGCTATCTATCCATATATCACATCCTTTCTTGCAATTTCTGGAGCAACATTAACATGGATCACACTCCACCAAAATTCGTATTTTATATTCAATATTTCAATCTATTTATTCAATGAAAAATTGAAACATGAGAATTCTCTCTAGGGATATGCACATAAGAGAGAGACCCGTCTCGGTATCTGGGTAACAATTTGTGTTTTGGGGTTTACATATACACATATATGTTGTTATAATTGAAATAGAAAAGTATTTTTTATTGAAAAAAAAAAAAATGAGATTAGTCATAAATCGGTCATAAATCAATTTTCTTTTTCCATTCAAGGAAATACAATTTTATCTCCGATAAAAATTGAGGAACCATTCACTAATTTCAATTTAAAGACTAATTTAAAGTAAATTGTTAATGGTTCCAATTTGCCCTGAATTTTGCAGTCTGTCGCCAGAATTTGACTCTTAATAGAAAAGAAACGAGAAGGGAAATTATTAACTGATGTATATTTTGAGATATAATAAATCGAAGAAAATAATAGAAACCAGAAAAAAAAAGAATGTGTTTTTGAGGATTAAGTACAACGGGATTCAAGATAAAAAAAAGAGTTAGTAGTAGAAATAGAATATGGCTAATATTTTTATCCATTTTATTTTGGATCGAATTTGGCGGCATGGCCAAGTGGTAAGGCGGGGGACTGCAAATCCTTTATCCCCAGTTCAAATCCGGGTGTCGCCTGATCAACCAAAGATTTTTTATTTCTTATTCTGCCGATCTAATTCGATGAATTATTGCTCCGCAAGAAGTGGAGGCGTGGACGTGTCAATACTTGATTTTTATAAACTATAGCATAGGTTTTAGAAAAGACTGTAACTTTTTTTCTTAAAATCTTAGTCTAGCCCAAATCAAATCGGCAGTAATAGGGATGAAGCAAAAACCTCAATTATTAATTTAATCATTGGTAATGATTGATTCTCACCATTTATTTCAAAAAAATTTGAAATAAATGGTGAGAATCAATTCCAGAATGGAATTAAGAACTAAGATCGGAAATCTTGATATACAAAGATTCCTAAGAGGCACCCCATTTTTACTACTAGAATAAAAGATTATATAAAAGACTAGCATATCAAAATCTCTTAAACAATTTTTAATTTTAAGTAGCGTCTCATGATTCTGTTGGGTATTAAATTAGATTGGATACAATGATGGGAAATAAATTTAGGGCTTGTAGAAAGGCACGAAGATACTTTGTATTTAAACTCACGAAAGGCTATGAGTGCTCAGACATAGAATCAGAATAGTTGGTCGACTTTTATAATATAGAGTAAAGGTAAAAATTGAAAAAAAAAAGAATATATGTATGTAGTAATAGTGGCAGTGGGTTCTACCGATTCTTTCATAGAAAGACAGTAAGCTTAGATCAAATAGAAAATAGAGGTATCTGATATATAGTTGTGTATAGAAAAGGCGCGTGTATCATCTTGTACTTAATACTTCCTGATTCTACCGGAAATCTTAAAATATTGAAACTTGTTGCAAATGTATTCATTGAATTGATTTGGTTCATCAATAGTCTTAAGTCAGAATCCTATTTTGACTCTGTGCCATTGATTCCACTATGATTATTAAATAATAATCGAATAATTCTTTCATAGAAATAAGGGACATAATTCACATGGATATAGTAAGTCTTGCTTGGGCTGCTTTAATGGTCGTCTTTACATTTTCTCTTTCACTTGTAGTATGGGGAAGGAGTGGACTCTAGTGCTGTGGACACTACAAATACTAAATTGAGTAATCGATTGCTCAATCCAACTGTATCAATTCTTTATTAATCGTTTTGCGAAGCCTTGCCTTAAAAAAAAGTATTCAAAATTGTACTGGAATAGAGTAATAAATCATTATCATAATTGTATTTTGCAACTCAAATCTACGCATAATAGAAGATTCTTTCCAACCGAATTTTGACTAATTTGACTAAATAGTCTATATTTTTTTTCTTTTAGAAAAAAAAAATTCTGTTATTATGACATTATATATTTTCTTTCCACTGTAAGCGAAACGATTAGTGATTGTCCAAAGAGGTCCTACACATAATAAAATTAGATCTTTCTTCCGTTAGGCTATTTACATATCACACATTTCACATTTGTTTTAAACTTCTAGAAATTATACTTTTTTGACCCATCTCATGTTTTGTTTAAACATGAAAAACGGCCAGGTTTACTCTAACCCCTTTTCCAAATCCGAAGAAGTTATCATATAACTACGCGGATCATCCATTAATTGTTCAATCAATGACTTCTTGAGATGAAAAAAAAGAAATAGAATTAAAGTTTTATCTTATCTATATGTACATCTACTATATACATATTGTAATTTTATCTATATGAAGTCTATATTAATATTAGTATACAATACTAGCTAGTGTGATAGAAAGAACTATGTATTATAGTTCTTTCTATCACACTAGCTTAGATACTTAATAAGCTACTTCTGTTCTGATTCCAGCTCAGCGCAATCATTTCATTTAAGACTTAGAGTTTGAATTCTTTTCTTTCATTTCTTGAATCATTGAATTGAATTGAACTGCTAAGAACTGAGAATTAAAGTTTCATTCAAATTAATCATTTTGGCTAACTGTTTTTACATAGATAATAAGTAAAAAAGCAGTAGGAATTAGAATGAACAGTGCAGTAGCAATAAGTGCGAGAATATTGACTTCCATAATCTAATCTTTTTTTTTCGCAATAACTTAACTCGGGATCTAATCCCATAGAGATGATAAATTTGATTCCTGTAAATTCAATGGGATGAATTGTATCTTGATGATACTGAATCAGATCAATATTATGAATAAAAATTTCTGATCTATCAAATCAATTTCTCGTTGAGAATTGAATAGTATAACATAGGGAGATCTTTTATCCATACAAAAAACCATTTTTGATTAGATCATAAATACCTATCATTAGGTTTTCATCCTTTTTCCACTTGTTCTTTTCTATAACCTAGCATCTTATCTTCCTTATACAATTCTTCTACTTATACATATACATAGGATTTTGTATATAGAATTATTAAGGTATTATATAACCGGTATTCTCTAGGACATACAGAGAGACGAACAGTATAAGTATAAGTGAGATGTAAAAAAGGTAAGGTTAAGTCTAAAAAATCGACTATTCAAGTTTTACCTTTACTAAGAATAAGAAAAGAAAGGAGCCCTACTTGGTTTTGTTGGTCTTTTTTTTTTATGTTATTTTATTAGTATACTCTTTGTTTTGTTGGATTGGAGTTGGAACGTATACATCAAAAATTCAATATAAAATTGGAATGAGAATGAAATAAATTGTTTCAAATCAGTAGTCATAATTGAGGCTAAAAAAAATTTAGATTTAGAAAAGATGTGCTTTAACCTAAAAAGTACTTTGCCGGAGAATTAAATTCTATGAAGATTAAATTCATTGTATATCATATAATAAACAAAATATAATAAAATATAATAAACAAAGCTATTTTGTGTCTGTACCCCCCCAAAAATCTGAGCACTCTATTCCATTTCATTGATCAAGAGCAGAATGATTGAAAAAAAAAGTGCTTAAACTTTAAATACTGAATATAGCACCAATTGTACTAAATCTACATATATTTTTCCTTATCAATTAGTACTGGGGAAGAAATGAAACTTCCCATATTTATCTGATGAGACATGCGAAACAAAAGAAATAATCTCCACGGTGCGAATTTGTTTGATTCCATTTTGCTCTTCGTCTTCCCTTTCGCAAAAATAGAGAAATGAATTTCTCAATTCATGAGATCCTAGTTCGGGACTGACGGGGCTCGAACCCGCAGCTTCCGCCTTGACAGGGCGGTGCTCTGACCAATTGAACTACAATCCCGGCGAGGTGTATAGCATACATATACTTAGGATTTTATAAGAATATTCTACTCGTCATGTTGGAACGTAACAGATATGCGAATGCTATATTGATATTATATCCACATAAACACGGGCTTTAGTGAGAGTGAGACGGATTATTAGTAACTAGTGATTTTTGATTTTATTGTTAAATAAAAATAATCAATCTTTCAATGAGATGAAAAAAAAAAAGATAGAGAAAAATTTTTCTTTATTTCTCTACGAAGCAGGCATTACCCTTTCTTTTCTATAGGATAAATTAATTATATCTTACTCATGGGGCGGTGAATTCTTGGGCCGAGCTGGATTTGAACCAGCGTAGACAGTCGTCAACGAATTTACAGTCCGTCCCCATTAACCGCTCGGGCATCGACCCAGGAAGAATTCTTTATATGCTTATTGATAATCCATGATCAACTTCCTTTCGTAGTACCCTACCCCCAGGGGAAGTCGAATCCCCGCTGCCTCCTTGAAAGAGAGATGTCCTGAACCGCTAGACGATGGGGGCATATTCGCCCGACCGTCATCATACTATAATGATATTATGAATAGTTTTTTGGAATTGTCAATATAATCTAATGGTATGGCTAGATTCGAACAGTCTTTTTATATTCTGATTCTATAGGATTTGAATTTGAATTGAACGTTTTTTTTTCTTCAATTTTAACTCATTGCTTCGTTTCTTGTTCAGATAAAATATGCCTAGCACTATCTCACATTAAGTCCTCACATTAAGTCAGAAAATTCAAAAACGATAAAAATTTTACCCCTTTTCCAGGTAAATAGAATTTATTTTTCCATTATTTCCATTATGAGTCTACTGCATATATACATATATGCAGTAGACTCATAATGGAAAATGGCTAAGTCATGAATTGAGCAGGCCCTTTTAACTCAGTGGTAGAGTAACGCCATGGTAAGGCGTAAGTCATCGGTTCAAATCCGATAAAGGGCTTTTTTCATGAAACTCGAGTCTTTGTCTTCGTTTTTCATCGAAGAATACAGATATTTTTGATAATAAAAAAAAGGCAAACACTATTGTATTATTTATAATATAATGAGTTCTTATTATTTTATTTTGAGTTCTAATTAATAATTAAAAAGTTGAACATTTAATTATTATTATATTGACTAATTGAACTTAGTGGGTGGGGGCTTCTAGCCTGTAGTGACATAGTAGTGACATAATAGTCCTCTTTATATCTTATTATTATTTATTAAAATATTCCAGGAAACATAACATAAATATTCTAGATATCCAACCCCTATTTATTAATCACAAACCAAAATATTCCTACTTCCCTATTGTTCCCACCGAACCTACCATAAAAATGGTAACTAAAAAAAAAGTAAGTGGACCTGACCCATTGAATCATGACTATATTGGCTATTCTGATATTTAAATTCGATATATATTAAATTGTAGAAAGCGGGTTTTTTATTTCCTTTTTTAGTTTCTTAGATCACAAAAGACAAGAATTTGTGATCACAAAAGACAAGAATTTGTCGATATTTATGATTTGATTTTCTTGTTAATGGACGCTCTATAGAAATAAATCGCTATTCTTTATCCGATACATATAATATATTCTTTTCCGATACATATAATATATATATATAATATATTGAAAAATCCATTTTTCAATATCTTTCCTTAATTTAAAAATCTGATTCCCATATTGTTTTGTTGTTTTGTTTCAGCAATGCAAATAAAGACTAGTCGAATTGCACTCATGGATTTACCTAGGTCGGTTTATCAACCAATAGAAAATAAAAAATAATTCTTCTTTTTTTTTTCGAAACCCATTGTATTCTAAAGGGCATGGAACAACGAATCGTCCATACATAATTGAACTATCGCATGCCCTGAAAATGAGATGACGTGTTCGGAAATGGTTGAAGTAGTTGAATAGGAGGATCACTATGACTATAGCTCTTGGTAAAATTACCAAAGAAGAAAATGATTTATTTGATATTATGGATGACTGGTTACGGAGGGACCGTTTTGTTTTTGTAGGCTGGTCCGGCCTATTGCTCTTTCCTTGTGCTTATTTCGCTTTAGGGGGTTGGTTCACAGGTACAACTTTTGTAACTTCATGGTATACTCATGGATTGGCCAGTTCCTATTTG